TTAGCTATTGTTCTTGAGAAATGGCCGGGTCTGGCCCATTGCTCGAAAGAAGTTTTTATGGGATCCCTATCTACCAAAATTTTGACTTCTGGTTCCGGCGAACGAATAATCATTGAGTCCTCCTCTTTCCGGACAACACATATAAAGAGACCTGCCAACAGCCAAGAAATTGGCGAACCTACGAGAGATTCGAATTATTTTATCTCCCCTATATTTTTTTCTTTAGTTATTCACTAGAGCAATTATGATCTGGAAGTCGCTCCGGGGCAAGTGTTCGGATCTATTATGACATAGCCGCGAGGCGCTCAACGGACCTTCTTAGGTTTTGAATTGACGCAAAAACAATTTTTGTGCAATCGAGTGTATTCATAAATCGAATGACTTAAAATTTCATGTCTTACATATTATATTAATCTCTTCCCAATCGCGCGAGTAGTTATTACTAAGAGACATACTGGTATCTATATTGAGTCATTCGAGGATCTCTTTTATTAGTTTTCGTTTTATTTTAATTTTAATAGCAGAAAAAAAATTCTCTACTGTTGTCCCTACGAAATACCGGAAGAACGAGCTTAGAGGGGATATAATGAAATTATTTGATTGATTCTTCCCAGAGGAGTGCTCCATGTTATTTAATGGAATAAGGTCAACAAACAAATTATAACAAATAGAAAAAAAATTCTAAATCATAATAATATAATATTCTATAGTGTCTATAGTATTTAGTGCTCTTATTCGAAACGCCTCGTGATCTTCAACCAATTATGCGCTTCAATATAATTACCAGGAGTAAGTGCTATAGCTTGTTTCCAATACTCAGCGGCTTGATCGAACCAAGCCTCCGCAATTTCAGAATCTCCCTGTTGAATGGCCTGTTCTCCCCGGTCGGAATAGGCGGGTAAATTCCTTCCCTTAGAACCGTACTTGAGAGTTTCCTACCTCATACGGCTCAGCAGTCCCTTTTTTCTTTCGGCGCCCTGTTTTAGTTTTTATATACCATACCGCGGATATCTTATATCTAATTGAATGAGATTTCTCATAGATCCATCCCGGTTTCGTTTCGGGTTAACCAAAAAAAGAAAAAGTAGGTTAATTACATGAGTTTCAAACTTGAATTTTGATTAATATTAATAATCAAGTTTCGTTTTATCTTTTCTCCCACCTTCAGAAGAGTAAAGCATAGGTATTTCCCCTATCGTTAGAATTTTCTGCAAAGGTAACTATCTCGGTTTCATATCGAAATTTATATAGAATCTTTGAAAAAGCCTTTCGAAAGAAAAGACTTACTATCTTTGGGATCTGATGCTACACCGCTGCTCAATACCTTAGTGGATCGACTCTATTACATAAGTGGATTCCTAACCTTATTTCATATTAACATAAGTAAGCAGTTTTTATTGTATCGGCCCAAAACCTCGTTAATTGATCTTTACGGTGCTTCCTCTATCAATTAGATCCTTTATCCATAGAATAAAGTATCTAGGCATATCTTTTTCTTCATATTTTGACTTCTATGAAGTTTTTTTCTTTGCTACAGCTGATAAAAATCGTTGTTTTGGACGATTCATATGTAGAAAGCCTATTTGTTTCTAGTATTTAATAGCGGATTTTATCTTTCTTTTCTTTCTATAGTAGAGAGAGTCGCACGTAATGACAGATCACGGCCATATTATTAAAAGCTTGCGGTAAGAACGGATTTCGTTCGAGTGCCCGAAAATAATATTCCAAAGCTTTTGTATGTTCTCCGTTACTTGTGTGGATAAGGCCTATATTATAGAGTATATAACTTCGATCATAAGGATCGATTTCTAGCCGCATAGCTTCATAATAATTCTGTAAAGCTTCCGCATAATTTCCTTCGGATTGAGCCGACATCCGTTACGGTCGTCATTCGATTTAAAAAATCTCCGTTCCAGAACCATACGTGAGATTTTCATCTCATACGGCTCCTCCCTTGATTGTGCATAATGAGAATAATACATAGAATAAAAAAAAAAAAAAGATTGAAAGATTCTCATTCTGAACCGAGCGGGGCTAGTGTTTTTGCAAGAAATCTCTAGCCAACCTTCCTGCAAAAGATCTTTTCTTACCAGCAAACGGTTGGTACTAGATAGAAAAGAAGCGGTAACTCCAACAATTTCTTTGTCCCTAACGCCTTTTAATTTCCAGGAATTAGTCACTTCAACAGTCTTCGATGGTTATACGGGTATCCAAAGTACAAACGAGATGGATTTTTGCTGTCCCAACCATTCTTGTTCGTCCCAATCTAGATAAGGAAAGGGAGTAATTTATAACAAAGTTTTCGTGTTGTTGATTCCGAAGTGTAGTGCTTCTTCCCCTATGCCCCCTATTGGTATTAGTGGAGTCGGATTGACCTGTAATACAGAACCTATAGGTGTAACCTTTCGCTCAATACTAGAATCGACTCGAAAATGGAAGCATCCGAGGCTGCATTAATCGGGGATACACGACAGAAGGGATTGTTCTATTTCCAAACTTC